GAAAAAGGGGGGATTAAAAAAAGAAAGGATTTTTTCGTTCCTGATAGTTATTTCTTTCATCGGTGGATAGGAGCATACTCTGGATCGGAATCGTGGGAAGTACTGCCTGATCATTTCTACCAATTTAAAGCCCCAATTTAGTATTCTTTTTATGTTATGGAAAAATATCCTTTTTGGATAATTTATTGGATAATTTACATAATCTCTATTACATTACGAATCCTTTGTGTATTTTTGTGTTTCTAACCATCCACTCATTTTTTCTCAATCTCCCGTGTGGTAATACATGTATGGTAATACATATAAATGATAGTGAAAACTCCATACGGTTGATCTTTTAAGCCCGCTTCAAGCCAGGATGACTAATCAACCAATCTTGGGGTATTAAGGGCTTCTTCTATTTATGTTTCTTCCCGCTTAACTCTTGCACATAGGAAATGAGACTCAATCTTTTTACTGCGAATTTATAAGCTGTTTTTTTTCACTCATATATAACTATCCGATTTAGTTCATGAACCCGAAGGATAAATAACAAAATAAAGACAACTATTCAATTCATTCAACTTCTTTACTAGTTCTTTACTAGAACGAAAGAAATAGTGAAAAGAAAAGTTTATGTTTCAGCGAATCGCACGTAGAGATATTGATAATACACATAGAGTTAATGGTATTTCATAACTAATCGATTGAGCAGCAGCTCGTAGACCACCTAAAAAGGAATATTTATTATTTGATCCATATCCTGACATAAGAAGTCCAATAGGAGCAATGCTTGAAATGGCAATCCATAAAAAAACACCGATATTGAGATCTGCTAAAACAAGGTGATAACTAAAAGGAATTACTGAATAACTTAGTAGAATTGATATGACTGCTATGGATGGTCCGATACTAAATAAACGAGCATCCCCTCTAGATGGAAGAAGATTCTCTTTGAAAAGTAGTTTTGTCCCATCTGCTAGAGCTTGAAGAATTCCCAAAGGCCCGGCGTATTCAGGCCCAATACGTTGTTGTATCCCTGCAGATATTTCTCTTTCTAACCACACAATTACTAGTACACTTATTGTGATTCCCAATACAGGAGAAAAAATAGGGATAAGCATCCATACGATCCCATAAACCTCTTTTAAGTATTCCAATCTGGAAAAAGAATTGATATCTTGTACTTCTGTTGTATAAATTATCATTTCAACGATCAACTTCTCCCATAATGATATCTATACTACCTAGTATCGTCATAATATCCGCCAATTTCATTCTTTTAACTAACTGAGGAAGAATTTGCAAATTGATAAAACCCGGCGGGCGAATTTTCCATCTCCAAGGAAAACCACTCTGATCTCCTATCAGAAAAATTCCCAATTCTCCCTTAGGGGCTTCAACTCTCACATAAAGTTCTTGTTTTGGCAATTCAAAAGTAGGAGAAGGTTTTTTACTAATGAATCGATATTCAAAATCATTCCATTCGGGGTCCCTTTCTCTATTTTCTCTATCAAAGCATCGGACTTCTAAATTCTCATAGGGCCCTCCTGGAATTCCTTCCAGAGCCTGTTGAATAATTTTTATGGATTCTGTCATTTCACTGATTCGGACTAAATAACGAGCTAATGAATCTCCTTCTTTTTGCCATTTTACTTTCCAATCAAATTCGTCATAACACTCATAATGATCAACTTTACGAAGATCCCATTGTATTCCGGACGCTCGTAGCATTGGGCCTGATAAACCCCAATTTATTGCTTCCTCTGCACCAATAATGCCTACTCCCTCAACTCGTTCTAAAAAAATAGGATTTCGCGTAATAAGTTTTTGATATTCAAGAACCCCTGTTAAAAAATAATCACAGAAATCCAAACATTTATCTATCCAGCCATGAGGTAGATCAGCCGCTACTCCTCCGATACGAAAATAATTATGCATCATTCTCATACCAGTGGCAGCTTCGAATAGATCATATACTAATTCTCTTTCTCTGAAAATATAGAAGAAGGGAGTCTGTGCGCCAATATCGGCCATAAAAGGACCAAGCCATAACAGATGAGAAGCTATACGGCTCAACTCCAACATAATTACTCTGATATAGCTAGCTCTTTTAGGTACTTGAATATTTCCCAACTGTTCCGGCCCATTTACAGTTATTGCTTCTGTGAACATAGTAGCTAAATAATCCCAACGTGTTACATAAGGGAGATATTGTATAATTGTTCGGTGTTCCGCAATTTTTTCCATCCCTCTGTGTAAATAACCCAATATTGGTTCACAGTCAATAACATCTTCTCCGTCTAGAGTAACGATGAGTCGAAGAACACCATGCATTGATGGGTGGTGAGGTCCCATATTGACTATCATGAGGTCTTTTCCTGTAACTCGTGCATTCATAGGTTTTTCCTCGATTCATTCTTCCATGAATTGTTGAAAACGACAAGAAGTTCATCAAAATTCAAGATCTAATAAATCAAATAATTCAAAATTACTTTTCAAATTAACGATTTTTTGACTCCCGAATATCCAACTGACTAATTAATTCTTTATAACGTATTCTATTTTTATTTGACAAATAAGACAGCAGCCGCTGGCGTTTTCCCAGAATTTTCTTTAGGCCTCTCTGAGATGAATAGTCTTTTCTGTGCAATTCCAAATGTGAAGTAAGCCTTCGTATCTTATTGGTGAAACTGAATACTTGAGATTCAACGGACCCCCTGTTTTCTTCTTTTTTTTCTTGCAAAATAACTGAGATGAATGCACTTTTTATCATAAAATGTAATCCCCCCCCTTTTTTTTTTCTTTTTTAAAGATATGAATTTTCCCGATCAATAATAATAATGCTAGTCATTTTAATTTGGTATGCACGAGAATCTTTATTTCGTTATCATGATTTGATTTTACCAAAAAAAAATGAATCAATCCAATTTTTTAATTTTGATTCGCATAGGGATACAAAAAAAGATCGTATATTTCTACACTCACAAAAGAGAAAAAATTTAGATCTAAAATTAAAAACAAAAAAATTCGAGTGATTCTTTTATAGATCTAATTGATACTGCGTATCATGTATCAGAATGGAATGTAAGACAATGCATGTGTGCATCTGTTTACTTTCATATACCCAATATGGTCCAGTAACAGTATATAGATAAGAAAAATGTACTATTAACGCATTTTCAATCGTGGATACATATGTATCCTTATCATACTAAAGCGACCGCCATTATTGGTATTAAACCAATAGCGATTCATACAAGCTAAATCTTCTAATCGATAATTGGGCCAAAGAAAGAGCTTTAACTTCATTAGTTTATTTTTATCTATATTAAGATTAAGATTAAGATGTTTCCTTTTATCCAAAACTTGACCGCAATTTTTTATGTTATTGCAAAATACTGGATTTCTATGCATACCATTTCTATTCCTCGAATTGAGACAAATTAGAATTCTCAATTCTCTAAGACGTCTAGGGGATAAAACATTTTCAGTAACAAACAAATCATAATGATTTTTTTCTCTATTTCCAGTCATTCTTTGAGGTCTTGCAATGGATTCATCAAAATTATTTTTATCAACATAGCTTTTTTCTCGGTATCTTTGATTAATTTTATGCTTACTCTTATGAACTAATGAAATACCGACGGTTTGGTACATAATAAATTGTCCATCATTTTTTACAGACAGACGAAGGGGTTCGATAATCAAGATTCCCTTTTTCATCAATTCTGTAAGAGTTAAATCTTTCTGAATCATCAGAATATCCAGACTCATTTCTCCCCTTTGAATAGAGGATATAGCAATTTCTCTTGGATTTATCAGTCTAAGCAGGAGACAATATATTTTGATATTATTGATCATTCTTTGATCTAAAGAATCATCCCATCTCAATTGAAAACGCAAATACCTTTTTAGGAAGAAATCAAGCTCTGCTTCTGTGTTGCTCTTGTATTGCTTTTTCTTTCTACGTTTTTTCATGTCTGATCCTGCATAATCATCGTCAACATTTTTTTCTTGGGTTGAGAGAGCTGCTCTAAGATTCCCTTGGTTTTGTGAATCTGATCCAAGATTCCTTTGGCCTTCGAGTTCTTTTTCTTCTTGATTTCGATTCTCTAATTCAAGAGATTTTTTTTCATTCGATGATATAGAAAGATCCCCTTTTTTCTTTCCAGTGATGTTTTTATTAACATTTTCATTAAAATGGAAAAGAAGTAATTTTATTGGTATAATCCACGGTTTAATCTTATATGCACTATAAAGTAGTACAAATTCTGGGAAGAACCAAAGTTCCAGATTCGATATGGAACGATTTAGTATTTCTTCATTCATTCCCATCCAATCAAAAAAAGGTCTTTTTTGATTGGATGGGTTGATTTTTTGGTCTTGATGAATTGTGAGATAAAAAAGACCTTTTTTATCAATTTTATTAATTATTTGAGAATTTTTAGTCCCAGTCTTAGTATTTTTATTATTGTTGGTATCGGTATTGATCCAAGACTCAATATCAACCTTCTTTATAAGACAAAAATGGAGAATTCTCCAATCAGAATATTTTCTATTCGGAATTGTCTCCATATCCATAATATCATCTTCTCCTAAATAATTATTGATAGGAATACCCCCCAGCATATCAAAAAATTTGTGTTTATGTATGTTTATGTTGTAATTATAAGAAATCTCTTGTTTGTTATTTAATTGTAATGGAAATCTATAACTATATGAGCCCTTCTTGTCTTCATAATTAATAGATTTATATGATAAAAGATTATATCTATAGTGTTTTTTTAAATTCGATTTTTGATTTAGTAATGAGTCTGCTTCAAAAGAATTTTTTTTTTCGTAATGAATTAATTGGTTTTTTTCATATGAATCCCATTTCTTTGAATCTTTATTTTGAGCTATACAACGTTGATTGACTCTATTTCGCCATTTTTGTGGTACTAATCTGGACCATCTAATCTGAGATAAATCATATTGATAATGACCCTTTAACCAGGTTTTCCATTGATTCATTTCATAATTCTGAAGGTTCCTATGTCTTAATTTGGAACGAAAAATTCCTTGTTCTCCAAAATAATCCTTTATTTCGTTCTTAAGAAAAAGAGATGTTCCGTGATATTGAAGGACAGATCTTAACTTATATAAGTTAATAACTTGAGTTTGTGATAATTTGTAAAAGACATATGCTTGTGACAAGGAGTATAAGTCACAAAAAGTCTGTGAATTCTTATTACTAATATTAGAAAGTGAGTTTTTGATAGTCGAAATAAAGTGAATTGTATTTTTATTTGTTTTATTAATTCTTTCTTGATTTCTTTCATTATTAGAAATGTATTTATCAAAAATTGTTTTGGTTGATTCAAAAAAAAGTTGTGCATGAATTCTGGGACTATTCATCATAGAGAGAAAGATATTTATGTATATCCTTTCAATGAAAAATTGGATAAAATGATATGATTTGCGGATTAATCGAGCATTTCTTCTTTTTAATATATGCCAAATATTTTTATTTTTTGGAGATTCTAATATTTTAGCATGATAACTTGGTTTGTTAGAACTAATATTTTTTTTTTTTTCTGGGGTTAGAATTTTTTTTTTCTTGTCTTTTGTCATTTTTTTTATTTTATTGTTTATTGTGGTTGTTTTATCAGTCAGATCTTTCATTTTTTTTTCTGTCAGTGAAGAGTTTGTTAAATTCATAGATCGAATTTGAATAGACGATTCGTGAATCATCTGATTACTATTCCTGATTATCGAATCTTTTTCTTTTTTAGTTTCTCTCAATTCATATATTTCTTTCAATCCAAATAATAGAATTGGATTTCTTTTTGCAAGTTCTTTTATTATTCCTTTTATAAATAGAATGCTGTTGATGACCCATTTTTTTGTTTCTTTTGAGACCTTTAGAAAAAATTTTGTTCTTTCGTTTAAAACTCTTATAACTAGAAAACGCTTCATTTTCCATTTTATAATTTTTTTTTTGAGTTCTTTAAAAAGGGGTTCAAAAAACGGACGTCGTTTTCGGGGAGAACCGAAAGGAAGTTCAGTTTCCATTCCCCAAACTGTTAAAAAACAAAAATCATTTTTTTGTCCTTTCTTTTTTATTGGATCTTTATCAGGGAATCGTAGCTTAGATCTGTGCCAAGGTTTTAGGCAAAAAGGAAATAGTATCTTTATCTGAATACCATCTGTTAACCAGTTTTTCGGAAATTCTGTTTCTGATAATTGAACACCATTATAGGTGCATTTAACATGCATTTCTCTATTCCAATACTTTAAATCCTCGGACCACTCGGGAAATTGAAATAATAGCATACGGACGATATTTTTAGCTATTATCAATGAAGGTAATAGAACATATTTTCTAAGAATTGATTGGGTTACTAACACGGAACCTCTTATTACTTGAGCAAATAGAATGGTATCCCAAGCTTCTGCTATTTCTATCCGTGCTTTCTCTTCTCTTTTGTACTTTTCTCTTTTGTCCTCCTCTTTTTTAGCAATTTCTTTTCCTTTTCCCTTTGTATAATCCGAAATTTGGAATTCTGTGTTTTTACCTATCCAATTTCTAAAAATTAGTTTCATCGGCCGAAAAGAAAAAAAAAAAGATTTTTCTATTCTGTCCAAAAAAAGTGGGGAATGCACATTTGCTTGAAAGAGTTCCCAAATAACTGTTTTACGTCTTTGGGCGCGCATAGAGCCTTTGATTATGTCTCGACGAAAATCCGATTGTTGGGAATAACGTATCAAAGCCACTTCGTCTGTTTCATCAGGATTATTAGTGTCTTGGGTATTAGTATAAGTATCAATATTCTGTTCGTTATCAGTATCAGTAAAAATAACTACACGTTTGGCTTTTCTTGAACGAATCTCATGATCCTCGGCTACGTTTTCTTCGTTTTCTCCTTCCTGTTGTTCTAAATCGTCGATTAATTTATATGACCATTTAGGAACTTTTTTACTAATTTCGTTTATTCCAATACCAATAGATTTTTTTTTAATTGTTTGCTCGTTGGGAACAGTTGTATCAGTTATAACTGCACCGAAAAAAAATTTTAAAAATGTTATTTGATCTTCTCTTATTCGATCTTCTGAACCAATTCTTCTTTGTTCGTGTTCTGGAAATAAATAAAGTCCTTTTTCTAGTGATAAGGATTTTCTATCAAATGTCTCTATTTTCGGTTCAAATTTGTTATAATCAGTAGTCAGAAGTATACCATGAATTTTATTTATCCAAAGCGCCTCTATGTTCTTTTTTACAAAGGTTTCACTTATGATTGAAGGTGAAAGCCCTTTTTTTATTCTTCCACGATAGGGTCCATTGAAGAAAGGATCATAAATTTTAGGCAAGTATTCTTTTTTAGTATCATCATTACATAATCTAGTCCTTTTTTCGAGTACATCCAGAACAAGAGATCCCTTATCTAGAGTTTCGAGTCTATTTATAAACTCGTTGCTTAAGTTGTTCTTTTTTTGTTTATTAGTATAAACCCAATCATTATACAATTCATCAGAGGA